AGTTCCAGAAGATGTTAATCGTAAATAAGAAGATTGTTTACGAAAAAAAACGAATAAAAATTCACATTCAAATATATAAGAATTGTATAGGAACCAAAATAGTCTTTTATTTTCTTTTGAAAAAACACAAATAGATTTTTTATGAGTAATGAGAAGACTATTCCAATTATGATATTCGTGAAGAAAGAATCGCAATGAATGCAAAAAAGGAACATCTTGAATCCAGCATTGAAGAATTTGAACCAAGATTTCCATGTGGATGGGATGAGGTATTAGTATATCTGAGACATAATTTAAATGCGATAATTTGTCCTCTAAAAAGGGAAAAATTGAATGAATTGATCGTAAATTATGATATTTTGGTATTTCTTTTTTTTCTCCGAAAAAAGATACTAATAGCAGCGAGAACGGAATTTCTACAATAATTGCAAAACTTTCTGATATCATTTGAGAATAAAAATGAGAATAAAAAAAATTGTTATGCCCAACGAACCTCTTTTGGTTAGAATCATTAACCGAAGAAATCAAAAAATTCTGTTGATAGATTCGAGTAATTAGGCGTTTTACAAGTGCTAAACTAGATTTATTGTCATAACCAAAAACTTCGACAGGTTCGTAAAAAATCGAACCATTTAAACCATGATCATGAGCAAGTGCATAAATATACTCCTGAAAGAGTAGCGGATATAGGAAGTGTTGTTGCCGAGATTTCTCCTTTTCTAAATATCCTTGTAATTCTTCCATTGACTTACATTTCTACTTTAACCAGAAACAGTAGGCATTTCTTGGTTATCAAATTATACATAGTGCAATATGGTCAGAACAGAGTATGTATTATGTATGGAAAAAAATATATACCCCGGAAACAGGTAGTCCAATCAACAGATATTTTTCCTCCCCTCTTCTATCCAATGGGTTTATCTTCGTTATAATTCCCAGAGGTTCAAAAATCTTTTATTTTTGCAACCCGATCGCTCTTTTGACTTTGGAACAAATTCTTTTTGTCAGTATACTGTTTCTTCTACACATTCGTTTCCAATCCATAATAGAGAATAGTTAGGATTTTTAAAAAAACAAAAAAAAGAATCAAAGGACCACTCACAGGAGAACCCTTCCCCGCATCAGGCACTAATTTTTTTTAACGTCTAATTAGATCGGGTAATTATTCAAATTAAGATAAGAATAGAAGCTCGTTGCTTTTTTTTTACCAGAATTGGAGCCGTGGGGCTCTATCCATTTATTCACTAGACCCAACTGTAAATGTGAATTTCTTTTGTCTTCCTCCAAAAATAAATAAAAAAAAAAATGGGAATAATCCGGTAGGAATCAACTCAAAATTCTACTAAAAATAATAAGAATATAAGAAGAAATTCCATTTTCTTCTTATTATTACGACAGGCTGTTTTTTCCATCCATTACCTTTCAGGATCAGTCGCGGTCTTATAGACTCTACCAATAGTCTGGACGAATTCGTTGCTTCATCCAAATGTGTAAAAGATCATAGTCGCACTTAAAAGCCGAATACTCTACCGTTGAGTTAGCAACCCAGACAAATATGATATGTAGATACGATCGAAATAAAAAAAATCAATTGAATTGCATTGCACTGTACAACTACGTCAAACCATTGAACTAACAAGAAATATAAAGGAAAAATTTTAGGATCAATTAGAAACACCAAAATAACAAAATGAGCAGATCGGATTAAAAAACAACGGATTTCCAATAGAAATATCAAAATTTATACAGACTACCCCTTTTCGAAAAATTTTTGATTTTCGTTAAGAAAATACATCTTGTATTGTATAACAGTAAATCCAGCAAACCCATCATTTGACTGAAGTAAAGGAAAAACCAACAGGGGTCGGAATAAATGGATCCATTTATCTACGATCGAATTATATTTGTTCGATACACCATTGTCAATATGAGTGGAATGTTGAGAGAACAAATTCAATTAATTAGTAAGTAAATCAAATAAGGATTTGTGTTGGATTGGCACAACATAAATAAGAAATTTAGATGAAAAAAAAAGTACAGAAAAATGTCGGGTTTATTCAATCAATAGAGGTACAATAAGCAAGGTTCGTCCTTTGTTTGTTGGTGGATTTCCACAACAACAATAAAAATAAATAAAAAAGTATGAATAGAACAAGAAAAAAGCAAATTTTGGGTAAATAATTACCCAAAATAGATACTAGTTACCTTTCTTTTTTTTGTTGTTTATTTCTTTACAAAGCTCTTTCTTTAAATAATTCTGCCTTCCTTAAAATATAATGAACAGTTCCTGTAGGTTGAGCACCTTTTTCAAGGAAATAACGAATAACGGGAACGTTTAAATAAGTTTGATTCTGTATCGGATCGTAAAAACCTACTTTTCGAAGATCTCTTCCTTCTCTTCGGGATCGAACATCAATTGCAACGATTCGATAGATCGCTCATTGGGATAGATGTAGATAAATAATACCCCCCCCCTAGAAACGTATAGGAGGTTTTCTCCTCATACGGCTCGAGAAAAAAACGATTTAAATTCGAATATTTCTGTATATAATAGCAAATAGATCCATAAAATCATGGACTATGATTTTAGTCGTTTTTTGTTCTTACTTACAGAAAAAAAAAAAAGAAATATCATTCATACTCATAACTCAAGTTGGGTAATTCGGAAAAAGTTCGAAGGTTAAAGTAAATCCTTAGACATTTCTTGAGTCGTCTCTAACCTTTTTTGTTTGTCTCGTCTCGAATACTCCTCATTCTAGTAAAATTATTGAGACAATTGAAAATAGTGTTTCCTTGTTCCGGAATCCTTGCTCTTTGCTTTGTAAAATCATTGGGTTTAGACATTACTTCGGTGATCCTTATTCCTTTTCAAAATGGCAGCAACATACCTTTTGTTTTTTGTTATTTCTTTCTATAGAAAGATAATACGAATGATTGATTCCCTTGTAATATAATACACTTTTAATTTGAATCGAAAAAGTTTTCCTAATTCCAACAAATTTGTTTGACTTTTTTTTTATTTCATTTTTCATTTCAAACTTGTTCGGATTTTAACCCTTCGATTTCTATATTGAAGATATACTTACAAAGTTGGTCTAACTTATTTATTGTTACTAACCCTAGATTCTTCCTCCCGATAAATGAATCAATACTTTTTGCTCGAGCTCCATCGTGTACTATTCCTATTTACCAACCCAACACAAATTAGGTTCCTAGCAAGAACAAACTATGTCGATTCAAGAGCATCTTCATTCCTATAGAAAATGGTGGATGTAAGAATCCACAACGAATCATGTCCTTCAAGTCGCGCGTTGCTTTCTACCACATCGTTTCAAACGAAGTTTTACCATAACATTTCTCTAATTAAATTTCGAACCGGTATGGAATTGATTCAAGATGGAATCATGAATAGTCATTGGCTCAACGGTATATAAATACCTTTTATGTATCTATGGATAGATAAATAGTTATCCGGAAAAGTCTTAGAAAGGATTTAAGTTATTTCGCCCCATATTCTATCATATGAATGAAACATATTTCTCAAAAAGACGAATAAACGAATTTACTTAAGTCTTATTTACATCTTCAACAGATTGTTCGGGATGGTGAATCATGAAAAAGATCCCATTTTTCTCGAACAAAAAAATTCTAAACTTCAAAAGAACAGTCTTTAATAGAAATAGATTTCCAATCTAATCCCGGATGGATTGAAAATTCCGAAACAAAATCAGTTATTAACCAAATATAAACTATTTCAATGACTCGAAAAGGCCAGGGGTTTCTCTATAATATAGATTTTTCACACGTCTTCGAGTACCAAGGGTTCATAAAAATGAAGATTAAAATCCTTTTTTGTTTTCATGAGTATGGAATAGAAAGGGTCTCGTGTAAGGTAAGATTAAAGTCATTATTTTTTCTTTCAATTCTTTCTTTCATCTGAAAGAGAAAATCAGAATCAAGAATAAGAAGAATCTAATCTTTTCGTATCCATCATATACAACGAACAATTCTTACCGGAGGTAATCATGGATATTTAAAGAATCACAGACCCTTATTGACTTAACCAAAGGACCACTGTTACTGAACAATACAATAATATATATATATTATATAATATATATAATTATATAATATAGGACTTGTTTTTTTTTTATTATCTTGTTATATTATTTTGATATTATTATTTGTTATTTTTATATTATACAGTATACAGACAGATTTTGTTTTACTTCAGGTTCCAAAATCTTTTCGCCAATTCCATAGAATATATAAATTTTCATCCATCCAATCGTTACATTACATTGATATTCATTTGAATAAGATATAAGATAAAATGCAAAAAAATGGGATCCAGATCCATTCGTTTTTCTTATTTTTTTTTCTTAGAAGTTTTAAGACGAACCATGAAATGAAATTAATACCAAAAACTACGTAATCTTTAGTCTCCACATAAAATAAAGTGTGGAATTGGGATACACTATTTATTTTTCTTTAGGCCCCCTTGAGAATGGAATAGAAAAAGGGCCTTTTTCCATTTCGATTCAGAATGCATCATGTTAGAATTCCCATTTCACGGATATGGAACACAAAGCTTCCATAAGTAACTAACTTCAATATGAATATGAGTAGTACAAGCATACTCTGAATGGGAATGCTCCCCCAATTCTTTTTTGAATTGGGAATTAAAAGAAATATCTTTATTTCTACCCGTGCACTCGATCGCGTTTGTGAGAAACCAAACGAAAGAAAAGATATAATTCGTAGAATTATTCCTAGAATTCAGAGCAGAGGGTTGGATCACATTATATCCAAAAAGTTGTTAAAGAGAAGAATCTTTCGTTTCTGATGAAGACGATCTGGGACGGAAGGATTCGAACCTCCGAGTGACGGGACCAAAACCCGCAGCCTTACCGCTTGGCCACGCCCCATTTAGGTTTATATTCGACACTAATAAAGACTAATATTGGTATTGGTCATTCGTCAATCCCAACCCAAATACATATGAAATACATTGTTGCTAGGATTCAACACATGTAAATATAGAATAAAAAAATTATTGATCATTACATAAAATTCAATTAAGATATTGTATGAAACTATAATTCCTTGTATTCTCATTTGAGAATGAAAGGAAAGATTTTGGATTTGGGAGAGTTCGAAGAAAAGGAAGGATTTTTTGACCCGCCTTTTCATTTTTCCCTCATAAAAAAAAACTCAACCAAAATCAAATTTTCTAATCTACAAGAATGAAATGTTTGTTATGCTTAATATCTTTAGTTTAATCTGTATCTGTCTTAATTCTACCCTTTATTCGAGTAGTTTTTTCTTCGCCAAACTGCCCGAGGCTTATGCCTTTTTCAATCCCATCGTAGATGTTATGCCTGTCATACCTGTACTATTTTTTCTCTTAGCCTTTGTTTGGCAAGCCGCTGTAAGTTTTCGATAAAATCTTTACTACTCTGCAAAATTCATGATTTATCCAAAAAAATTCTAAAAATTGATAAGATCAGATAAGTTTTACATTATGAACCCTCGATTCAAAAACGGAAATTCTTGTATATTGAATTGAATGACCGCGGTGATAAATTTTGATCCACTTATTTCCTCGTTCTGACCTTCCAGTAAACAAGGACTTTCTAAGGACCCCACAATACCCAACAATGGATATGGCCAAAAATTTTTGGTAATGAAGGAATCAGAATCTTTCTTTTCTTGTATTCAAAATAAATTCGTGAAAATCCTTTTTTTTCAAGAAAAGACTTCATTTTTGGGGGCGTTATGTCAAAATAGTGTATGTGATAAAAAATGGGCAATCTATTTCCTTTTTCAAAAAAAATAAAATCTTGGAGATTGTGTAATGCTTACTCTCAAACTCTTCGTTTACACAGTAGTGATATTTTTTGTTTCTCTGTTCATCTTCGGATTCTTATCTAACGATCCGGGCCGTAATCCTGGACGTGAGGAATAAAAAAAAAAGATTTTGAGTTTTTCTTTATTTTCTTTTTATGTATTCTATACATTTACCTATGATGAAAAAACCAAGGGATCGGAATTTTTTCAAATTCGAAAGTCTGAAGTGATCAGAGAGAGCGGAGAGAGAGGGATTCGAACCCTCGGTACAAATAACTCGTACAACGGATTAGCAATCTGCCGCTTTAGTCCACTCAGCCATCTCTCCCAATTCAAAATTGAAAATTTTTTTATGTGACGCGACACGTGAAGTAAAAAAGATTGAAAAAAAACTGTTTTCTTTCTTTATTACTTTATTATAAGAATTATAAGGATAAAATAACGATAATAATAATAAAAATATAATATATATTATTATTATATTTTATTATATTTTATATTTAAATTTAATATATTAAAATATTAAATAAATTAAAAATGGATAAGGTTTATCTACGAATTTGATCAGCAATTCAATTTAGATAATGATTTGAAACGGATGCCTTATCTCCAATAGAATAGATATAGAAAGAATACCTTACTTCAACTTCACTTCTTGGATTTTGTAAGAAAGGTTCATCCCCCCGGCCTGGTTAAGTACTGGCCGGGCCATTACATTACTTCTTTTGTTCTGATGAATCATTTCATAGATCAAACAATTTAATTATTTTTGATTTGATATCAAATCAAAAATACTTGTTATTGAAGCAACAGCAAAGACAGTTTCCATCTCCATTCCTATGATAGAAGCGTCATTTCTTAGTATTATTAAGACTATAAGAACTATAGAATATGAATATTTTTTCACATTTTCAATATTTTTAGTTTTAAAATATTTTTGTTATTAGTATTTTTTTTCTCAATTTACTTAGTTACTTAAGTGGAAAAGGACACATACATATATTGATATTAAATAATATCAAAAAGGAAACACACATATGTTATAACATATATAACATAACTCATTTACTTGTTCAAGGGACAAGTTTTATTTAAAAATTTGAGATCCAATAAATCCGAACTTAAATTCATAAAATCCGACAGTTAAAAGGGAAGTTGAAAACGAAAAAGGAAATGCAGAATTCGTCATTTTTATGGTTCAGCTTCAATAATTCCTTCGATTCGGGAGTGTCAGTAATGACTTCCAGCAAACGATAAAGTATAACTTTTCACTTTATTATATTATGTTATGTATGATTTTGTTATTTAAATTAAATAAGCTGCTTTCTATTCTTCGCCTATTTTTTCAAGTACCCCCAGTGAGACGAAGTGTCAACGCTAGAATTTTCATGAGTCTGATGCTAGCTTAATTGTCTCTCATTCTTTTGTTCGACAAAAGGTCCATTCATATATAATAATGAATATGAAGCGGGTATAGTTTAGTGGTAAAAGTGTGATTCGTTCGATTAATAACTTAAATAGTTAAGGGGTCCTTCGGTTTTTTCATATTCCGGTCCCCCAAAACTTTATTTCTTAAAAAAGGTTTAATCCTTTTTCTCTCAATAGCATATTTGAGGAAGAATATACGTTCTCGCGATTTGTACCCAGAGG